CTCATATTCCGGAAATACAGAAACAAAGAAGTTTCACGGTCGAACTACCAAATCAAAATAGAATGGGCTAAAAATCAAAGACTTAAATGCAAAACTTTACCTTCTCTTCAAAAAAAAACTAATTAGTTTGTTCTTGTGAATCTAATTCTTAGCAATTTGGTCCAGTAAAATGGACGAATTATAAATCTCTAAAATAATAGAGAGAAATACCGCAAATAGAGCCATTGCAACACCCATAAAAGGAGTAGTTCCCCATCCAGGAGCGACTTTACCATATTCTGAATTCAATGGTTTCAATAAATCCCCTACAACAGTTCGTCTTGGACCAGATCTAGAACTACCCTCAACGGTTTGTGTAGCCATAAATCCTACTTTTTATTCATTGAGATCTGTTGACTTTGTATACCATTCCGTTGTAAATAAAGGATCTTACCCTATAGATCTAGATCCATTTTGGTCTTGATATTATATAATAATGGAAACAGCAACCCTAATTGCCATCTCTATATCTGGTTTAATTGTAAGTTTTACTGGGTATGCCTTATATACTGCTTTTGGGCAACCCTCTCAACAACTACGAGATCCATTCGAAGAACATGGGGACTAGTTGAAGTAATGAGCCCCCAATATTACGGGAGGCTCATAGCTTCAATTGATATTGCTTCAATTGTCAATTTATATAATATAATGAAAAATCATTTCACCTTTTTAGTTGGAACTATAGGGGGTTCTCGAAAAAAGATAGCGAAAAAAATGATTCCTAAAGTCGAGACTAAGAGGAATGTATAAACCAATGCTTCCATAGATTTGATCGTGGTTTACAATTATAGCTTTCATACCTGTTTTGGGAGGATTATCTCCTGGATAAAGAAAAAGAAAGAACAAGAGTAAAACAAACTGCAATTATTCAAATAAAGATTTATTCAGTTTCCCTATAGAAATATCATAACAAAAAAAGTCGAATCGAAAAGGAACAAACGAATTTCTATCAGACTGCCGGTCTTTTTGTGCTTGGATCTCCAAGTTTTTGGAATGCTCCAAATTCTACTTGAGCATCCAAATCTGGATCGATACCAGCAAAAACATCTCTGAACAAGGTTCTAGCACCATGCCAAATGTGCCCGAAAAAGAAGAGCAGAGCAAACGAAGCATGTCCAAAAGTAAACCAACCCCTTGGACTGCTACGAAAAACACCATCTGATTTTAAAGTAGCACGATCTAATTCAAAAATTTCACCCAATTGAGCACGTCTAGCATATTTTTTCACAGTAGCAGGATCACTATAACTGATTCCATTGAGTTCGCCGCCAGAGAATTCAACAGTTACACCTACTTGTTCGACACTATACTTCGATTCTGCCCTTCGAAAAGGAACATCAGCTCTAACAATTCCGTCTCCATCTACCAAAACAACCGGAAATGTTTCAAAAAAAGTAGGCATACGACGTACAAAAAGTTCACGCCCCTCTTTGTCTCTAAAGATAGGATGTCCTAACCAACCGACGGCTATTCCATCGCCATTGTCCATTGAGCCTGCTCTAAACAACCCCCCTTTTGCCGGATTATTGCCGATGTAATCATAAAAAGCTAATTTTTCAGGAATTTTAGACCAAGCTTCTGATAAACTTTGATTTTCGGCTAGCCCAGCACCAACTCTTCGATATATTTCTTGCTGGAAGTATCCCTGATCCCATTGATAACGAGTGGGACCAAATAATTCAATCGGGGTAGTTGCTGAACCATACCACATAGTTCCAGCAACAACAAAAGCTGCAAAAAAGACAGCAGCGATACTACTGGAAAGGACGGTTTCAATATTTCCCATACGCAATCCTTTGTATAGACGTTGAGGTGGACGCACACTAAGATGGAAAAGACCCGCTAATATGCCTAATGTACCTGCTGCAATATGATGAGAGGCTATTCCCCCCGGAACAAAAGGATCAAAACCTTCCACACCCCATGCGGGATTGACGGATTGTACCCTTCCTGTTAGTCCATAAGGATCGGACACCCATATTCCAGGACCAAACAATCCTGTTACATGAAATGCGCCAAAACCAAAACAAGCCACCCCTGCAAGAAATAAATGAATTCCAAAGATTTTTGGCAAATCCAACGAAGGTTTTCCAGTACGTTCATCACAAAAGATTTCTAGATCCCAATAGACCCAATGCCAGATAGCCGCCAAAAAGCACAAGCCCGAAAACACAATATGTGCCGCGGCCACACCTTCGTAACTCCAAATACCCGGATTCGTTATAGTCCCTCCTGTGATATTCCAACCACCCCAGGAATTGGTTATTCCTAAACGAGTCATGAAGGGTATAACGAACATACCCTGTCTCCACATTGGGTCAAGAACAGGGTCAGAGGGATCAAAAACTGCTAATTCATATAGAGCCATCGAACCGGCCCAACCTGCAACTAGAGCTGTATGCATTATATGGACAGAAAGTAAACGGCCGGGATCATTTAATACAACGGTATGAACACGATACCAAGGCAAACCCATGAAAATACCTCTTCTATCAACAAAAAATAGACACTATGTAACTTTATTGCACTGTAAAAAACTATACTACGGACCCTCCCTTTTCAGTAAATTATCTTGCATAATCTCGCATAAAGAATTCATATTTGTTCTAGTTTTTTAGTAATAATAGAACATGGAACAATTATATTCATTCGTAGGAACAAAAAGAAGCAGATCTATTCTATACCCGATAAGTAACAATACGCAATGGTGGTGGGGGGTGACTTTATTTTAGATGAGTGTTTCTATTCTATATGGGTGTTTATATCAGTGAATGCAGACATATTCAAGAACGACCTATTCGTCAAAACTTTACTTTCCAATTTCCTCTTCATGTCTGGTTACCAGATGCTATGGAAGGGCCTACCCCTATTTCGGCTCTTATAAATGCCGCTACTAATGATTTTTAGCAAATAAAATCAATTCATTCTGTTTCACACTCTCACATCAAAGCAAAGTACGGTAGAGAACTGCATCCTTTTCCATTTTATGCCTGTTGGTATTCCAAAGGTACCTTTTTTCTTTCCTGAGGATGATGAGGATGAGGATGCATCTTGGATTGACTTATATAATCGCTCTTATGAAGAAAGACTACTTTTTTTAGGTCAAGAGATAAACAGTGAAATATCCAATCAAATTGTAGGTCTCATGGTATATCTCAGTATAGCGGACAAAACCAGAGATATATATCTGTTTATAAATTCTCCGGGCGGAGGGGTAATATCTGGAATGAGTATATATGATGGTATGCATTTTGTAGAAGCAGACGTACAGACAGTATGCGTAGGAGTAGCCGCTTCAATGGCAGCTCTTATTTTGGTAGGAGGAGTAATTACCCAACGTCTAGCATTTCCTCACGCTTGGCGCCAATGATTCTTATATTCTTATTTCTAGAAAAAAAGAAGACTATGCCTGCACCAATATTAAGTAAAAAAAGCATGGCACTTCGAGTTCGATATGCAAAAATAATTTTTTTATTTTTCAAAACCATTAGATTATATATCGAAAGAGTAGTATGAAAAAGGGGTCTTTAGCATTTTGTCTGATCTGAGCCTTTGTTAGTTTCACATTTTGTTTTCACACCATAAAACTTTGAACAAACAATATTTATTTTTTATTAACTATTTCAAAACAAAAAAGAAACTTTGGGATTGCTGAATAACAGACTAGACGAAATAAGAGAGCAACGGAATCATCATAGTCTATAAAAAATATTCTAAAACAAAAAAGAAAGGTGGTTATTGAATTATTTACTGATCTGGGTATGATAGACCTGGTATATTTTCAACTTCTTCGAGGGAAGATCAAAATTAAATTCTTCCTAGTAGAGCCGTATGCTATATCAAAAAGAAAAAAGATGCCTGCCTGTACGGCTTTACATTTTATCTTCATTAGTTTTTTCTTATTGACATCCCATCCCCCATCCCTTACCCTATGATCCAATCCAAGATTAGTAGAAACCCTTATCATGTTCTCATGTTATATTCTACATTCTCAGGATAATGATCCATCAACCTGCTAGTTCTTATCTGGACGGACAATCAGTAGAATGTATGATGGAAATATACGAAATACAGAAAATGAGCGAGAATATTATAAATACTTATGCACAAAGAACAGGCAAACCTGCATGGCAGATAGAAAAAGACATGAAAAGGGATTCTTTTATGTCAGCAGAAGAAGCCCAAGCCTACGGACTTGTTGATATGGTAGCGGAATCTGTTTTTTGAATAAAAAATGAGGCTAAAGGATTCCTCAGAAATACACGATCTCATTTTTGAAAATTCTTACCTACGTATACCTACGTAAGAATCTAAATTATATGTATACCCATGTATACCAAAGATATTTTATAGAATCTAAAAAATTCATATCATATCGGGTTAGGGTTGATCTAAACCAGATCATTATATATATAACTCATCATGCCAACTATAAAACAACTTATTAGAAACACAAGAAAGCCTATCCGAAATGTCACAAAATCTCCCGCTCTTCGGGGATGCCCTCAGCGCCGAGGAACATGTACTAGGGTGTATGTGCGACTCGTTTTTTTAGATAATAGACTAAAAAAAAATCTATTCTATTAATATAATAAGAATTGTGTATAAAATTTATGGTTTCGATTGGTGCAAACCGAATCACTTTAATTTGTAATTTAAGATGAAAAAGACTTTCCCATTGGTAACAAATGGTTATCCATTAAGCGGGAAAAATCCTATTTCAAATAAAGAAAAATTATGCCCTAAATTTTGCAAGAACGGACTAAGAGGGTCAACTACCCAGTTAATCTTCATACTTAAATACCGTTACTGTATAGCTAGATTTCTTTGTGAAAGACCTATTACTAGATATTTCATGGGTAGAGCCCTTGAGTGTGAACTGTACAAGTTAACAATAACATTGATTAAATGAAGATTCAATGAAGGAAGGGGCTCCGGTGTATAGAGAGGACCTCACCGTTTAAAACGTAATCATAGAAACGATGGAACCCACCATTTCTTTCTCCATTTCTATTTAATTAACAATGTTTAGAAAAAAGAAAAAAATCGTGGTTGGGAAGGTTATAGTAGCAAAAGCCATTGGAATTATTCTTTTATACATTGGAAGAGTCCCTTTTTGTTATTAATAGACTAGGAAGGATAAAAGAATAATTGAAAGAAAAAATCAAATAGTTATTCATCAAAGTCTCATTCATTCAATGACCAGAGTTAAACGAGGATATATCGCCCGAAAACGAAGGACAAAAATGCGTTTTTTTACATCAAGCTTTCGCGGAGCTCATTCAAAACTTACTCGAACTATTTCACAACAGAAAATAAAAGCTTTGGTTTCCGCTAATCGGGATAGAGATAGGAAAAAAAGGGATTTTCGCAGTTTGTGGATCAGTCGAATAAACGCAATAATTGGCCAGAATAAAAAAGTATACTATATTTATAATCAATTTATGTCTAATATGTACAAGAGGCAATTACTTCTAAATCGTAAAATAGTTGCACAAATAGCTATATTAAAGGGGAATTGTATTTTTATGATTGCCAACGATCTCATAAAAAAATAAAAATTCCCCGGAGACTCAACTCCGGGAAGGTGGTTAAATAGAAGCGATTTGTATGATAAAATAGAATTAGAATTCATATGACAAAGTCATCAAAATAAATAAAAAACCGCGCTCAAAAAAAAAGATTTATTCTTCTTTACCTATTCCCTTTTTTCTTACAACGCCCCAATTGGATTGTCGTAGTTTTCGAACAAAATATTAATCCAAATTTTCATTGAGTTTAGATTCAAAATTGAATTCAATTGAAGAGTAACTCTATTTTTTTTTTTTTTTAATAACAGTCGTAGTAGTTCTAGTGGTCGACTTGCTTTTTTCAAATTTTTTTTTTTCATTATTAACAAAAGGTAATGAATTTACAAAAGGTAATAAAGATAAAATACGAGCTTGTTTTATAGCAATCGTAATTAATCGTTGTTGTTTTAAGGTCAATCTATTCACGCGTCTAGATAATATTTTTCCTTGTTGACTAATAAATCGATAAAGTAAACTCAGGTTTTTATAATCAATTCGATCCCCCGGTTGGATCGGGGACAAACTCCTACGAAAAGATTGCTTAGATTTAAGAAAGAGTCGCTTAGATTTATCCATGGTTTGTTTATTCCTATACCGAAAATCCTATTTATTTCTTATAAAAATTTATTTATATTCTTATTTTTTTCTATATGTTTGTTTTTTAATGTTTGTTATTCATTATATATAAATAATCTAGATATATAATATATATAATGTTCTATAATATAAATAATATTAATTTATATATAATTGAATTAAAATTTCAAATATAATTTTCAAAAAATATCTTCTATCTGATTTCAAAAAATATCTTCTATCTGATTTCAAAAAATATCTTCTATCTGATATCTGAAAGATTTTTTTTAATCTGTAAGGGTAACACACAAGCGATCCAATTTCTCTATTTCTTTATCTCTGCGTGAATCGTATGTTTGCAACAAAAGGGACAGAATTTTCTCAATTCCAATCGATTTGGCGTATTGTGTCGATTCTTTTGAGTAATATATCTAGAAACCCCCCTTGATTCCTTATTAACACTCTTTTTATCACAATTAGTACATTCCAAAATAACAGTAATTCGGATATCTTTACCCTTGGCCATGAACCTCCTTTGGTTTTTTTTGATTCAATTAACTCTTAACTCTTCCATTTTCAGATTGGAAGCGAAGAATAAAAAAGGAACGAAAAAAAGTATAAGTTGATAATTCAAAATAAAATTATCAAATATTTTGTTCCAATTAATTTTTTATAGTACAGTAAAAATTCAGTAATAAAATGATTTCGAACTCTATTTCGAATCGCAGTAAAGTATTTCATTTTTCATTTAAGTTAAGTATCTTCTATGATATTATTGCCCATACCCAAGTATTCCAATTCCATTTGTGGTTTCACTCTATTATAAATAGCAATGGAATTGAATAAAATATTCAACTCCATTAAAACCTGGCAAAAATTCCGAGTTTCACTGAGGCCAAATCCACCTTTCCCTTTCTTTCCAACCCCTTCTAATTCGAAAAAAGAAGGAATTAATCACAGATATTTGATTTGATCTCTATCACACCTTCCCGTCCCAATTACAATAACTAGAACGAAAAAAAGGGGAATATCAATGCATCCGGGAATAAACGATTGATTTCTATCAAGAGACCCGCTAAAACCGCGAACCATAGAGTACTTGCCACTGGTGCCACAGAGAGATATGTTTTTAGATCTCGCATTTCAAATCCTCCTTCGTTTTTTTCTTGTAATTTGTAATACATAATTACATATAGGAATATGATCAAATAGTTATTTTATTTTATTAATAATCACTTGCATTTCTCGGGGGAAGTCCGAATTCAATTTGAATTGTATAACGATTCATGAGATATTTTTTTTTTTATTTCATTCT